ATATAGTATCATAAAGGATTATGTATGTCCTGATCTTAATGAATCTTTCATTACTGCGCGTAGAAGAAGTAATAGATAGGGATGACAGGATTTGAACCCGTGACATTTTGTACCCAAAACAAACGCGCTACCAAGCTGCGCTACATCCCTTTCAATTGGTCTACAGTGTCATTGTAGAGAATCCCCGTCTTGTTTTCCACATCGTTATTTCCTCCATTGATATGATAGAAAATTTCTCTTGTCATTTCTTCTTTTTCGTCTCATATAACATATAATAAAAGAATATATTAAAATATATATATATATAATATATATATTAAACCTAACATATACATAATACATAAATATATATAATAATTATATATATATATTAAACCTAACATAAATAATTTTTTAATTTCGAATTTATATCGGTAATGTTCAGAAAGTAAGTGGGCGTCTTTTTCCGTTGTAAAGAAAGGAAAATATCATTTGCCGGGTCGTTATATATATCCATTTTAGTTAGAGATTCCGCGTACAAATACAAGTGATCCTTAACTACATACGTATCTGATCATATATGTATTACAATAAAAAAAGGAGGATTTTCAATGCGAGATATAAAAACATATCTATCCGTGGCACCTGTGTTAAGCACTCTATGGTTCGGGTCTTTGGCAGGTCTATTGATAGAGATCAATCGTTTATTCCCAGATGCGCTGACATTCCCTTTTTTTTCATTCTAGTTAGGGATGAAGAAGATTAGAGATACAATAAATTATCTGTGACTAACCCCCCCTTTCTTTGTTTTGTTCTTTCTGTCACTGTCAGTTTTTTATCCTAAAAAAAAAGAAAGAGAAAGAATCAAAGAAGATTCACCCGCAACGAAACTCAGGTTTAGGCTGAATTAATAGAGGGAGAGCAGAAATGGAAAAAATAAGAGTCGAAGACAACAAAAGCATACAAGATACTTAAATGAAATACCAATATGAGAACTAATTGATAGTTAGAAATCGTTGTATTACTTATAATTTTTATTTTCTTTCTCTATTGATATTGATTGCAATGAAATATTTAAGAATTGGATTTCGAGTCAGCAACTTCTTTTTTTATTCTTCGTTTCGGATCGAAAATGGAAGAGTTGAGGGAATCAAAAATCAAAAAGGAGGTTCATGGCCAAAGGTAAAGATGTCAGAGTAAGAGTTATTTTGGAATGTAACAGTTGTGTCCGAAACGGTATTAATATTAATAAAGGGTCGCGGGGCATTTCCAGATATATTACTCAAAAGAATCGACACAATACGCCTAGTCGATTGGAATTGAGAAAATTTTGTCCCTATTGTTACAAGCATACGATTCATGGGGAGATAAAGAAATAGATAAAACGTAATGTAACGCGCGTGTAACCCCTCCAAGGAACAGCAATAAATTACATAACATAATAATAATTACATAATATATATAAATAAACTATAAAAATAAAACAACCAAATCCTATTTCGGCCGGATCCCAAATGAAATTAGAATTCAGAAATAGGATTTTAAAGATAAGGAATAAACCATGGATAAATCCAAGCGACTTTTTCTTAAATCCAAGCGGTCTTTTCGTAGGCGTTTGCCCCCAATTGGGTCGGGGGATCGAATTGATTATAGAAACATGAGTTTAATTAGTAGATTTATTAGTGAACAAGGAAAAATATTATCTAGACGAGTGAATAGATTGACTTTGAAACAACAACGATTAATTACTATTGCTATAAAACAAGCTCGTATTTTATCTTTGTTACCTTTTCTTAATAATGAGAAACAATTTGAGAGAACTGAGTCGACTCCTAGAACTACAGGTCCTCGAACTAGAAATAAATAGATAGGCCTATTTCTGAATTGCAATTGAATAAAAACCCCAATCCGAACCCCAACTCAGATTGTTTTTTTGTTCGAAAAATTTGAGAATCCAGATTGGATTGTCACGTCGTAAGAAAAAAGTCGTAAAGTAAAAAATTTTTCTTCTTTTTTTTTTTTTATTGAAACGTGTTCATTCATTTTTACTATATTTTTATCATATTAATTTCTACTCTACCTTCCCGGAGTTCATTCTCCGGGGCCCCCCGTTTAAATCATTACGGTGTATTCCTTCCAATCTCCTTATTTAATTTTCATGATCTTATCTTATTGGAAATCATGTAAAGGCAATTCCTATTTGATATGGCTATTTGTGCAAGTATTTTACGATTAAGAAGCAACCGCCCCTTGTACAGATCATGTATGGATCTACTATAACTATAGGATACCACGCTCTCACGAATCGCTGCATTTATCCGAGTGATCCACAAACGACGAAAATTTCTCTTTTGCCTACCCCTATCCCGATGAGCAGAAACCAAGGCTCTCATTTTCTGTTGAATAGTAGTTCGAGTAAGTCTTGAATGAGTCCCTCGAAAGGTTGATGCAAATAAACGAATTTTTGTTCTACGTCTCCGCGCTATATACCCTCGTCTAATTCTGGTCATTGAATCAAATTAAACTTTGATGAATAACTAATTGATTTATTTTCTTTCAGTCATTCTTTTCCCCTTTACTTGGTCTATTAATAACAAAACGGATTCTTCCGATGTATAAAAAAAAATTCCAATGGCTTTTGCTACTATGACCTTCCCAACCGCGATTTTTTCCAGGCATTTAACCCCGATTTATTGATACTATACTAGGTATCAACAAAACAAATAAATAAAGTTGAGTATAATATAAAGTATCAATAAAAGGGTAAATGGATAAAATAAATAAATAGCGGGTTCCATCGTTTCTATGGTTGCTTCTTAAACGGCGAGGTCCTCTCTATACACCGGAGCCTTTTTCCTGATTTAATCAATGTTATTAGTAACTTGTACGGTTCACATTCTTTGACTCTACCTATGAATTATAGAGTAATGGGCCTTTTTCACAATGAGATCTACCCATACAGTAACGATATTTAATTACAAAGGTTGGCTAGGTAGCTGACCCTGTTAGTCCGTTTTTGCAAGAGTTAGAGCATAATTTTTTTGCTTCTTAAATACTATTCCCCCCGCTTAATGGATAACCACTTGCTACCAATGGGGAATTGCTTCTCATCTCCAATTGAGGTGATTGGATTTGCACCAATAGAAACCATAAATTTCATACACAATGGGGGCTTTTTTTTAGATTTATATATTGAATGGAATTCTTCCAACCTATTCATTGGTACTGGTCATTGATACTGGAAAAAAATATCCCTTTCTTTTGTTTGTTCCAGCTCATGATCTGAACGAGTCGCACATACACCCTAGTACATGTTCCTCGACGCTGAGGACATCCCCGAAGAGCGGGGGATTTTGTTACATTTTTTATTGGCTGTCTTGTGTTTCTAATAAGTTGTTTAATAGTTGGCATGCTAAATCGGATATAAAATGGGCTGGTTTAGATCAATCCTAACCAGATTATTATGAATTTTTTCTATTCTCTTTTTTACTCCGGTAAGCAGATAAAATATTCAATTTAGGTTCATCTGAATTATGGTCCAAAATGGTCCAAAATGTAATCGCGGATTTACGCGAAATCCCCCGCATTTTCGACCGCTACAAGATCAACAATTCCATGAGCTTGGGCTTCTGTTGCTGACATAAAAACATCCCTTTCCATGTCTTCGGATACAACCCATAGGGGGTTGCCCGTTCTTTGTACATAAACCCTTGTGAGGGTTTCGCGGAGTTTCAGCAGTTCTTCCGCTTCTAGGACAAATTCTCCCGTTTGTGCCTCATAAAAAGAACTAGCAGGTTGGTGGATCATTACCCTGATGATATAACACAATGAATGGTCCCTCGATCTCTTACGATCGGACGAAGGGAAGAGATAAAGAACAATAAGAAAATACGAATATATATAATTGAACAACCGTACAGGCATTTTTGCGCATTGCATACGGCTCCACAATGGAATTTACTTTTCCTTTCCGTCTAGAAAAAAGAGAAATAGGATCCACCCGACCCAAATCCTTAAGTGATCCATTTACCACCCTTCTTTTCGGGGGAGTTAAAAAATACTATGATGGTTCCGTTGCTTTCTATATTTATCATTTATCTCGTATGTGATTCAGCAATCCCAAAGTTTCTTTTTGATCCGATCAAATAAGTAAAAAAATGATCTTGTTTTTTTTTTTTCATTTTAGTACTCTTCCATAACATAAATATTGGAAAGAGGCCTCTGGTGTGAAAACAAAAAAGTTTGTGACGCTGAAATAAACCCCGGATAGAAAAAATCAAATCAAAAATACCTTTTAGTCTCATATTACTCGCCCGATACATAATCTCATGTTATGAAAAGAAAAAACAATAAGGGTTTGTTCATATCGAACTCGAAGTGCCATGCTATTATTACTTAATATTATATTCATATTACATATTGCGAAGGCATAGTCTTTTTTTTTTCACTCAAATAAAAAACTCATTGGCGCCGAGCGTGAGGGAATGCCATACGTTTGGTAATTTCTCCTCCGACCAGGACGAAAGATCCCATTGAAGCGGCTAATCCCATGCATATTGTATGTACATCCGGCGGCACAAATTGCATAGTATCATAAATGGCTACCCCCGGTATTACCCATCCGCCGGGAGAGTTTATAAACAAATAAAGATCTCGGGTCTGATCCTCTATACTGAGATATACCATGAGACCAATAAGTTGGTTTGAGATCTCGCTATCAACCTCTTGGCCTAAAAAAAGCAATCTTTCTCGATGAAGTCGGTTGATTAGGACAAAAGTTTATCCCGTAAGAGCCGTACACGCACCTTTGGATGCATACGGTTCAAAAAAAAATTGCGAAAAGAAAAAAAAAAGAATCAATGTGCTGATTCCAGCCCGACTTCTTTTTTATAGTAGGACTTTTCTAACTCCTAATGAAGGGGCTTTTTCTTCTATTTTTTAAGAAAGATGATTTTTTTTTCTCGCCTCTCCATAAAAAAAAAATCCACTAAACTTATCGAATTAACCTCTCATTGATGTATTGTTTCATCGAAATCCAATCCAAATTATGATGTAATTTTCTTGTTCCTGAATGGGCCCCTCAATTATTTTAGGTTTATGTTCTACTCCGGGTAAAGATCCGCCCGATTTTAATTTGCACATATAGGACAAATGACCCCAATACCACTTTTTTGTACGACTTTTTTTTTTTCAATTAATTTCATGCCTTTCTTACGACAAATATTCGATGTAGTCATCCAATTATTTCGTTGATTGGCTGTTTGATATTGCTTATATGCTATTTGCTATTAAAGTAATCACTTATGATACAAGTGGTAATCATACATATATTACCAATTGGGTATTTTCTGAACGGAGCCTGGATACTTCATTTTATTGGTCCAACCAAGCCAACCATAAATTTTTATAATTGATAATATTAATATTGATCTCGAACCCCCTAAAAAATGTATTTAATTGCACTTCACGCTCCAAATTATTGCTGGTTCAAGCAATCTTTTTTGGGCGAAACAGAGGGTATCTCGATCGGGGGAGAGAACGGGGAAATCCCATATGACCCAATATGTCTGACAAGTCGCGCTATACGTCAACCCAAACCGCATCTTCCTCTCCAGGACTTCGAAAAGGTACTTTTGGAACACCAATAGGCATCAACTGAAAGAAAGGGGAGTTAAGTACTATATTTTACTTTGATGTGGAAACGTAATGCCGTATTTTATCCCTAGATTAGAAAGTTCATAGAGTAAGACGAAATGAATAAAGGAAAATTATTACGAATGGGTCGGGCTGTTCGAACGATGAACAAGTATCTAGGCCTTCGCCCATAGAAAATGGGACCAATCCCCCCATTGCGTATTGGTACTTATCGGGTATAGAATAGATCTGCTTATCTTTGTTCCTACGAACAGAATTGTTCCATTATTACCAACGAAACGGAATTAAATAAATATTAACCCTTGCTCCGAAATAATCCACTGAAAGGGAGAGGTCCATAGCATAGTCTTTTCCAATGCGATAAAGTTACATAGTGTCTATTTTTCTTTGATAAAGGGGTATTTCCATGGGTTTGCCTTGGTATCGTGTTCATACCGTCGTATTGAATGATCCCGGTCGGTTGCTTGCTGTACATATAATGCATACAGCTCTCGTTTCTGGTTGGGCCGGTTCAATGGCTCTATACGAATTAGCCGTTTTTGATCCCTCTGACCCCGTTCTTGATCCAATGTGGAGACAAGGTATGTTCGTTATACCCTTCATGACTCGTTTAGGAATAACCAATTCATGGGGCGGTTGGAGTATCACAGGAGGGACTATAACGAATCCGGGTATTTGGAGTTACGAAGGTGTGGCCGGGGCACATATTGTTTTTTCTGGTTTGTGCTTCTTGGCAGCTATCTGGCATTGGGTATATTGGGATCTAGAAATATTCTGTGATGAACGTACAGGAAAACCTTCTTTGGATTTACCCAAGATCTTTGGAATTCATTTATTTCTCTCAGGGTTAGCTTGCTTTGGGTTTGGTGCATTTCATGTAACAGGCTTGTATGGTCCTGGAATATGGGTGTCCGATCCTTATGGATTAACTGGAAAAGTACAATCTGTAAATCCTGCGTGGGGGGTAGAGGGTTTTGATCCTTTTGTTCCGGGAGGAATAGCCGCTCATCATATTGCAGCAGGTACATTGGGCATATTAGCGGGCCTATTCCATCTTAGTGTACGTCCACCCCAACGTCTATACAAAGGATTACGTATGGGTAATATTGAAACTGTCCTTTCCAGTAGTATCGCTGCTGTCTTTTTTGCAGCTTTTGTTGTTGCTGGAACTATGTGGTATGGCTCAGCAACTACCCCGATCGAATTATTTGGTCCCACTCGTTATCAGTGGGATCAAGGATACTTCCAGCAAGAAATATATCGAAGGGTTGGCGCCGGACTAGCCGAAAGTCAGAGTTTATCAGAAGCTTGGTCTAAAATTCCCGAAAAATTAGCTTTTTATGATTACATTGGCAATAATCCAGCAAAGGGTGGATTATTTAGAGCGGGTTCGATGGACAACGGGGATGGAATAGCTGTGGGGTGGTTAGGACATCCCATCTTTAGAGATAAAGAAGGGCGTGAGCTTTTTGTACGTCGTATGCCTACTTTTTTTGAAACATTTCCAGTTGTTTTGGTAGACGGAGACGGAATTGTAAGAGCCGATGTTCCTTTTAGAAGGGCAGAATCAAAGTATAGTGTCGAACAAGTAGGAGTAACTGTTGAGTTCTATGGTGGCGAACTCGATGGAGTCAGTTATAGCGATCCTGCTACTGTGAAAAAATATGCTAGACGTGCTCAATTAGGTGAAATTTTTGAATTAGATCGTGCTACTTTGAAATCCGATGGTGTTTTTCGTAGCAGCCCCAGGGGTTGGTTCACTTTTGGACATGCTTCGTTTGCTTTGCTCTTCTTTTTCGGACACATTTGGCATGGTGCTAGAACCTTGTTCAGAGATGTTTTTGCTGGTATTGACCCAGATTTGGATGCTCAAGTGGAGTTTGGCGCATTCCAAAAACTTGGAGATCCAACTACAAGGAGACAAGTAGTCTGATACAATACTGCTCTTGTATCTTTCGCCTCTATTGGATTTTTTTTATATATATATATAGACAGAGAAATCTTGATTTGAATCACCGCCCCTTTCCTTGACTCTTGTCCTTTCTTAATCTGGGAGATGCTCCCAAATGAACAGGTGTGGAAGCTATAATTGTAAACCACGATCGAATTTAATTTATGGAAGCATTGGTTTATACATTCCTCTTAGTCTCGACTCTAGGAATAATTTTTTTCGCTATCTTTTTTCGAGAGCCGCCTAAGGTTCCAACTAAAAAGTAAAAAAGCAAAATGTTTTTTCATTATCTTACATTATCTAAGTTGAAGTAAAGTAATGAGCCTCCCAATATGGGAGGCTCATTACTTTACTTCAACTAGTCCCCGTGTTCCTCGAATGGATCTCTTAGTTGTTGAGAGGGTTGCCCAAAAGCGGTATATAAGGCGTACCCGGTAAAACTTACAAGTAAACCAGATATAAAGATGGCGACTAGGGTTGCTGTTTCCATTATTATAAAATTGCAAGACCACAATGGATCTATGATAAGATCGTTTATTTACAACGGAATGGTATACAAAGTCAACCGATCTCAACCAATGCAATAGGATTTATGGCTACACAAACCGTTGAGGATAGTTCTAGATCTGGTCCAAGACGAACTAATGTAGGGAATTTATTGAAACCATTGAATTCGGAATATGGGAAGGTTGCTCCTGGTTGGGGAACTACCCCTTTGATGGGGGTCGCAATGGCTCTATTTGCGGTATTCCTATCTATTATTTTGGAAATTTATAATTCTTCCGTTTTACTGGATGGAATTTCAATGAATTAGGTCCATAAAAATAATTTAGTCCTGGCTTTTCAATCCAAAAATGAAGCACTTAGTACTTGGATTTCTAGGCCATTCTGGCAGTTCGACCGTGGAATTTCTTTGTTTCTGTATTTCCGGAATATGAGTGTGTGACTTGTTACAATTGATCCTATTGATAGTACAGAGAATGGGTCTGTCATCTTGAGAGAGATGGGTTCTGCCTCGTCGGATATTCATTTTTGTATCCGGAGCACGCAATATATGGAATATATCAAGAAATATTTGAACTATGATTCATACCTACTATTCAGACCTCGCGACTGGACTCAAAAACTATTTTAATTTAAAGATTTGATAATTATAAAATAAATTAGAGGGTTTTTCTTCCTTAATTTTTTTTTATGTTTATTTTTTTTTTTTCTTAACGGAGAAATAAAATGTTTCTTAAAATTTTTAGTCATTCCATCTATTAATTGAATAAGTGATGATCAAACGGTTCTTACTCAGAGAATCTTTGAGCTTAGCTTGGGGCTTTATTCAATCATCGTGGTCTAGTATGAATCTGGGGTTTCAATCGATTCATAGGGTCTCAACAAGAGAATTCCTATCAATAAAAAACAAAAATAAATAAATCCGAATTAGACACAAATAAAAATAATAAAATCAAATAAATAAAAATAGGGACAAAGAAGATTCAAGAGGCCTGTAACTATCAACCAACATAAAGACGAATGAGCTGACTTGATATTTTGGCATTATCATCACAAAGAAGAGCTTGAGGGGTTTTCCCCTTCGTATATTCAGAGAATATTTAATATGGGGGCTAAGAATAATAAGAAGTTTTAAAAACTTTCTATTACATATCTGTTGTAACCAATATTGGGGTGTTTTTGCTTGAGCTGTACGAGATAAAATTTTCATATACAGTTCTCAGAGGGGGAGTTCCTTCGGTTTACCTATCTCAATAAAGTATATGATTGGTTCGAAGAGCGTCTCGAGATTCAGGCGATTGCAGATGATATAACTAGTAAATATGTCCCTCCTCATGTCAACATATTTTATTGTCTAGGGGGGATTACACTTACTTGTTTTTTAGTACAAGTAGCTACGGGGTTTGCCATGACTTTTTACTATCGTCCGACCGTTACCGAGGCCTTTGCCTCTGTTCAATACATAATGACTGAAGCCAACTTTGGTTGGTTAATCCGATCAGTTCATCGATGGTCGGCAAGTATGATGGTCCTAATGATGATCCTGCACGTATTTCGTGTGTATCTCACCGGCGGGTTTAAAAAACCTCGCGAATTGACTTGGGTTACGGGTGTGGTTCTGGCTGTATTAACCGCATCTTTTGGTGTAACCGGCTATTCCTTGCCTTGGGACCAAATTGGTTATTGGGCAGTCAAAATTGTGACAGGCGTACCCGACGCTATTCCTGTAATAGGATCGCCCTTAGTCGAGTTATTACGCGGAAGTGCTAGTGTGGGCCAATCGACCTTGACTCGTTTTTATAGTTTACACACTTTTGTATTACCCCTTCTTACTGCCGTATTTATGTTAATGCACTTCCCAATGATTCGTAAGCAAGGCATTTCTGGTCCTTTATAGAGAAGACATATCAT